ATGCCTATCGTACCCTCTTCAAATTCTACCAATTCACCTGCCATTACTTCATCAAGACCATAAATACGAGCAATGCCGTCACCCACTTGAAGTACGGTCCCAGTATTTACAATCTTTACTTCCCTATTATATTGCTCAATACGTTCACGGATAATATTACTAATCTCGTCGGCTCGAATGGTTACCATGAGTATTTCTTAATTTTTTTTTTGGAAAAAAAAAAATAATGCCTACAGTAGAAGGTCTAATTAGTTATTTATTTCATCGCCCCAAACATGCCAATATTGGCACTAATAGTACGTAAATGTAACTCGTTGGTCAAACAATTATTCAAAGTCCCTAGAGCTCCTTGTAAGGCTTGTTGGAAAACCCGTTGTCGAACTTGATTAATCGCTCTTTGTTGTTCAAAATGAATGTTTTCGTTTTTGTAATTTTCTAATTGTTCCAAAGTCTTATAAGTTGAATTAATCAAATTCAATTTTTCTCGTTCTATCTCAGAGTATCCGTTCACTCGAAATTGATCCGCTTCTATTTCCACTTTCCGTAAGCGGGCTCGGGCTTTTTCCAACTGTTCAATGGCTCCTCCGCGTAGTTCTTCTGAATTTCGAATAGTATTCAAAATTCTCTGTTTTCGATTATCTAATAAATCACTTAATGAAAGTAGATTATCTTTCCATTCATTGCAAAACTTCCATGATCCCTTCCCGAACCAAACATGAGTCTTTCGATTCATTTGGCTCTCACGCTCAATTATTTCAATTACTTATGGGAAATTCCCATCTCTTTTTTGACTGGACTGAGCCTATCCTCTTTTCTCGATTCATTATTCGGATTCCAATTCCAAAATCAAAATATCGAAACTAATCCAAGACCGGAATATTCGGAGGACTCTTCTGACCAAACAAGTAATTGTCAGTAAAGTTGTTTATTTTTTTCTTCAAATCCAAAGACTTTACTTTATGTGTAGGTTATCGATTCAACATTGGATAGGAATGGGTGAAATACCCATTTTTCGAAAAAAAAAGGTTCAAATCCTTTTTCGATATGAGTGCTCTATACCGAAAACAATTTCCAACTATTCATCTTGAATCCTTTTATGTATGTATTAACATACTAGTAGAAAGAGTAACCTGCTCTGTCTGGACTTCAAACAGTTTAGCTTTAACCATGTTAATGGGTCCCATATTATTGGTTGATAGAGAATCAAAATCTATTTACCAATGAATCGCGAAATGCTATGGTTCTTAAAGATGATTTCTTAATTTATTCAGGAGTAATTCGCAGGATCATGCACCTTTTCTTTTCTAGTTTAATTTCCTAGTTTAAACGAAAAAAAAAGTGCAGCTGGTTCAATCCAGCCTATTCTTGAAATAAACAACTCGCACACACTCCCTTTCCAAAAAAAATCAATACACCAAGGACTACACTTAGATTTATTGGATTTGTTGCTAAAATATCGGTATTAAACCCGAAACTCCCGGCGGATGACCAGTGACCCAAGGAAACGAAAGAATCGGTTATATTTTTCATACGATCTCCTCTTATTATAGACAGACTAATTATCTATTTATTTTTTTTTTTATTATTTATTTACCTATTTCTAAATAGTAACTAGAGTCAAAAATATATTCAATTTCTATTAATTAGAAATTTATTTTTTGTTCAATTGTAAATTTCTAATTTAGAACAATACTTAGTAGAATTGGGTATCAGGTCTTGTGTCAATTGCAAAATATCTACTTTATTTTTTTTTGTTACAACACTTCCTTAAAAAAGTTTGGATTGGACTAACGAAGAAAGGGGAAGGAAGAAAGTGAATCAGTATACTAATTCCTCATCCCCAATCAATCCTTCCCGTTGGGTTATTGTCCCAATAAAAATAAAACGAAATAAATAATTGTAGGAGTAAAATCTTGATAGAATTCGAAAAAGCAAGTACAAGAAATAAAAAAAAAAATACGTATTTTTTTTTTTATTTTATAGGATTAGATTAAACAAATCAAATATAGGATTAAACAAAAGGATTCGCAAATAAAAGTGCTAATGCTACAACCAGTCCATAAATTGTTAAAGCTTCCATAAAAGCCAGACTAAGCAATAAAGTACCTCGTATTTTTCCCTCTGCCTCGGGTTGTCTCGCGATACCTTCTACAGCTTGGCCCGCAGCAGTACCTTGACCAACCCCAGGTCCAATAGAAGCAAGCCCAACGGCCAACCCAGCAGCAATAACGGAAGCGGCAGAAATCAATGGATTCATGATAAGTTCCTCGCACCAAAAAAAAGAAATGGTTAATGATACAATCAACCAATAAATTATGACTTAATTATTCCATCGATAAGATTTTCATCCAGTCAAAGTAACGCAACCACGAGCTCCCAATTGAAGTAGTAATATTATTGAATCATCTGAACTACTTCGATATCTATTTTATAGTTCCTATCCACAGAGTTTTTGTGAATTCATAGAATTCATACAACTTTTTGTTTTTCCATTACTTATCTTTGTTCCGAACCATTCTTTGAATTGGAACTCTTCGTTCTTTTTCTTGATTGAAGTTCTGTATTCAATATTGAATTGAATTCACAGTTACAAATGAAACGGAAGAACTTTTATTGGAATCCCTACCCCAATTCTCAGTAACAGAAGGGCGATCTTTTAGCTCATATATAACTAGCCTACTATTACATATACATGTCTTTCTTCCATAACGTAAACCAACTATTTGTATCTTGGATTCAGTCGGATTTTATAAATATTTTTCGAAACATTTATAAAGGAAAGTTGGCTTATAGCGATTATATATATTACATATACCTAGTTTGATCCCACTCTTTTAACAAAACCATTTTCTCTTGAATCTCATTTTTTGTAAACCCTTATCCTCTTTTTATTGAATTTATAATTTAGCATTATCCCACTTATAATTTAGCATTATCCCACATGGATACAATCAATCTAAATGGGCGAATTTATTAGTCTAAATCATTGCATAGAAATAGAAGTCTTTGGTTGATCTAAGTTCATGTAATTTATTCTTTATTAATATTTTCTTTTGGTCAATCTTTGAATTGAATAAAACCGACTGAAATGGGAATCGCTCTATAGAACCTAATTTTTTTTACAATTCCCTAATATCGTAATCTTTTTTACTATTCTTCTAGAGCTTATATACTTTTTTGTCTATTTATGTGTATATTTGTTCACGAAGAAGATTATCTCGAGCAAGGCATAGATTACCTTGCACTAAGCTAAAAAAGACTATTTCGAAACTTAGTCAATGGTGGCCCTCCATGGATTCACCTATATAAGCCGCAGCTAAAGTTGCAAAAATAAGAGCTTGAATACCACTTGTAAATAATCCAAGGAACATGACAGGTATAGGAACCACTAAAGGTACTAAAGAAACAAGAACAACAACTACTAATTCATCCGCTAATATATTTCCAAAAAGTCGAAAGCTAAGTGATAAAGGTTTTGTGAAATCTTCTAAAATGTTAATGGGTAAAAGGATTGGAGTTGGTTGTATATATTTACCGAAATAACCTAATCCTTTTTTGCTAAGGCCCGCATAAAAATATGCTATTGACGTAAGTAAAGCTAAAGCAACGGTAGTATTTATATCATTCGTGGGTGCGGCTAACTCCCCATGAGGTAACTCTATGATTTTCCAAGGTAAAAGCGCCCCTGACCAATTAGAAACAAAAATAAATAGAAACAAAGTTCCAATAAAGGGAACCCAGGGACCATATTCCTCTCCAATCTGGGTTTTGCTCACATCTCGAATAAATTCAAGGATATATTCGAAGAAATTCTGACCGTCAGTAGGAATGGTTTGTGGATTCCGAACAGTTACAATGGCTGAACCTAATAAGATAACAATTACAACCCAAGAAGTAATAAGTACTTGGGCATGGACTTGGAAACCGCCTATTTTCCAATAGAAATGCTGGCCTACTTCCACACCGGATATTTCATATAACCCTTTTAATGTGTTAATGGAATATGATAGAACATTCATATTGTCCTCTGAAAGAAAGAAAACTTTACAAGAAATTATTTTGATTCAACCGTCTTTTTTTCGACTTGCTCACTTGAATTGTATATTTTATATTTTATATACAAACTAATCACATAATATCCCCAGTTTTTTATCTCTTTTAGGAGATTCCGAAATAGTAATGGATTTCGTCAATCTATGGAATTCAAAAAAGAATTTATTTATCTTATTATTAATCAGGGATTTCGTATATAGCTAGAACGCCCTTCACAAATCGCAAATACTAATTTGTTAAGAATTAAGCGGATTGAGGCTATAGCGTCATCATTCGCTGGAATCGAAATATCTGTGAGATCCGGGTCACAGTTTGTATCAATTAAACAAATTGTTGGAATTCCCAAAGTGATACATTCTTGAAGAGCCATATATTCTTCTTGCTGATCAACGATTATTACAATATCGGGTAACCCTGTCATATATTTAATCCCGCCCAAATATGTTTGCAAGTGAAATAACTGTCTCTTTAATCGAGCCGCATCCCCTTTCGGAAGGCGGTTGATTCCCCCTGTCTTTTGTTCCATTCTCAAGTCCCTGAACTTTTGAAGTCTCATTTCTGTAGTGGACCAATTCGTTAAAAGGCCGCCTAGCCATTTTTTATTAACATAATGACACCGAGCTCTTATTGCAGCCCGCGCTACTGGATCAGCTGCTTTATTTTTGGTACCAACAATTAAGAATTGTTTTCTCCTACTTGCTGCATCAAAAACCAAATCACACGCTTCTGATAAAAAACGAGCAGTTCTAGTAAGATTTGTAATATGAATACCCTTACGCTTTGCAGAGATATAAGGTGCCATTTTCGGATTCCATTTTCTAGTAGCATGACCAAAATGAACTCCTGTTTCCAACATCTCTTTCAAATTAATGTTCCAATATCTTCTTATCATTTCTCTCCACACTTTCTCTCTTTTTTTTTTCAAAGAAAAAAAAAGAAACGAGATA